AGGAATTCCTATCGCTCCAACAAACAAAGGAAATAGGACTAATACAAGCATAACAAATAATATAGTATTGTCTGATTCGTGAGGATAACAAAAAGTCTTGGCAGCGCCAAAAGGAAAAATAGTAATAAAGGGCATATTTGTTACAGTACTAGCAATTCGATGAGTCTTCTTCGCAAAAAAAGAAGCCCTTTTATTATTATTCATTGTTAATAAAGCAACTAAATGAAATTTGTTTTTAATCGGTTTTGGTTCTTCTTTACCCCATAGAGATATTGAATATAAGGAATTTCTTTTTTTGCCACTGTAATTTTGCAAGCAAAAGTTGAAAGGCCCCTCAAAAGTAAGTAAATAAATTCGAAACATATAAAATGCGGTTAATCCGGCTGTGAAAAAAGCTATTGTTGCGAAAATCGGCGAATACAACCAAGTATCATTAAGAATTTCATCCTTGGACCAAAAACAGGCGAGAGGTGGAATACCACAAAGAGAAAGAGTACCTACTAAAAAAGCGGTTTTTGTAATCGGCACATGCTTTCTTAACCCACCCATAAGAACCATATTCTGGCTTTTATCTGGAAAATATCCAACAATAGCTTCCATTGAATGAATAATTGATCCGGATCCTAAAAACAACAAGGCTTTGGAATAGGCATGAGTAATCAAATGAAATAAAGCGGCTCGATAAGACCCCATACCTAGAGCTAACATCATATAACCCAATTGAGACATTGTAGAATAAGCTAAACCTCTCTTAATATCTTGTTGAGCAAGAGCTAAAGTAGCTCCTAAAAATACTGTTATTATCCCTATCAAAGATATTAGATTCATTGCGTATGGTATGACTATGAAAAGTGGAAGAAGCCGAGCTACAAGAAAAATTCCCGCCGCTACCATAGTAGCAGCATGGATAAGAGCCGAAATAGGAGTAGGCCCTTCCATGGCATCGGGTAACCATACATGAAGAGGGAATTGCGCGGATTTAGCAACCGGGCCGGCAAATAATAGAAATGCACACAAAGTAACAAATAAAAGGTTAATCTCATTATTATAAATCAAGTTTTTCAATATTTCGAACAAATCCCGAAATTCGAAACTGCCTGTTAGCCAATAAAGACCTAAGATCCCTAATAATAATCCAAAATCCCCTACACGATTAGTTACAAATGCTTTTTGACAGGCGCCTGCCGCAATAGGTCGTGTGAACCAAAACCCGATTAATAGATAAGAGCACATTCCAACCAATTCCCAAAAAATATAAATTTGTATGAAATTCGAACTTGTAACTAATCCTAACATTGAAGCATTGAAAAAACTCATATAAGCAAAAAATCTCAAATATCCTTGATCATGAGACATATAATTGTCACTATAAATAAGAACCAGAATTCCAACTGTAGTGATTAATATTGACATAATAGAAGTAAGTGGATCAATAAAGTATCCGAACTCGAAAGACAAATCACTAGTGATGGTCCAAGTCCTTAGGGATTGATAGATCGAAGTTCTATCTATTTGCTCAATAGATAGATCGATCGAAAAAATCATAACTATACTTAACAATAAAATACTAATAAAAGCCCACATACGGCGAAGATTTTTTGTTGCGGTCGGAAAAAATAGAAGTCCCACCCCTATTAACATAGGGACTGGAAGTGGAACTAAAGGTATGATCCAGGAATATTGATATGTATGTTCCATAAAATCAATAAAGTAATAATAATTGTTTTTTATTCTTAATTCAGTGTTTCTGATTCACCGGTTCTTATCTCTTTTAAATTTAAAAGGGATTAATAAAAAAATTAAGGTTAAGGTATTAAAATGAAAAACTTAAATAAAATTCGCTTTTTCTATTCATAGTTATTTTGAATCTTTCCCACCAACTTCAAAAAAATGAAAAGTTAAAAACAATCAAATGTTCTAACTAAGCTACTAGTCAAAAATAAATAATTATTTTATACTTTATACTACGTAAGATTTTTAGGAAGATAGAGCAAATTCAAACTTCACTTATTATTCTCTAATTACACTAATTTATGTCCATAGATCAAGACGAAAGAATTACACAAAATTAAATTTGATATAAATCATAGGCTGACCCCTATCGTTCCCCAATAAAATACGAATTCGTTTTTTTATTCTTTGTTTATTCACAACCATTAACTAGTTCATCTCGGCACGTATTGATTGTCTACTATTATAATTATAATAAAAGACATTTAATTATAATAAAATAATTATAATAAAAGACATTTAATAACCAATTACTAGACAAAAATGATTGGGTAGATAAAACCTGTTCGATGTATTTTTCATGGATAAATGTAGCAGGCCGAAAATAGACAGAGATAAGGGCGGAAGGGCTTTTTCTTTTTTTTATCAACTTCAACCAATTATATTTCTGTTATATGGCCCAATCCGTCCTATAGATATCGATTTGAATAGGTATCTAAGGGTGCCGCCAATAACTCCGGAATACGAATTACTTTATTCTCCAATATTTAGGGAATATAAATTGAAAAAATCCCTTATTCCATTTATTTATTTATTTATTTTTTGTTCTAGTAAGATTTTATGCCAGTTTTGCATATTTCGATTTATTTCTTTTTTCTAAAGGTAGTTAGTGTATAAAAAAAATAAACAGATAATGAAATGAACCGTAAAACTAAAAAATGATTTGTTTTAACAATAGATGTCTTTCACATCCAATTTGATCAATGACTAACCTTTTCTTTTTTGAATGGCAGTTCCAAAAAAACGTACTTCTATATTAAAAAAACGTATTCGTAAAAATCTTTGGAAAAAGGGGGGGTACTGGGCAGCGTTGAAGGCTTTTTCGTTAGCGAAATCCCTTGCTACTGGGAATTCAAAAAGTTTTTTTTGTACAACAAATAAATAATCAAAGGTTGAAATAATCTGAATCCCCCAGACACAAAAATGAGTTAATTGTGTTTCGAATTTATACTATAGAATTTAGAAAAATCGAAAAAGTAAGTAAACATTCCCTTTTGTAATGTTTTGAACCAATTGATTTGTCTACTGAATTCGAAAATAAAAATAAATAAAAAAAAAAAGTACTTTTTTTTTTATTTGAAAACGGAATCAAGACAAACTAGAAAGTTTCACCTTTCTTTTTATTTTACTATTTTTTTATTCCCAGGATGGGGATTCTTATTTTCCCCATCACCCCACCATAAACAATAAGAATTTTTTTTTATTTAGATTTATTTCGATTTAGGTCTTTCCATTGATGCTATAGAAGAGGGGATATAAAATCGTTAGGAAAAAAAAGTCTGTTGAAACTAATTGATTCAGTATATAACTTTTTTTTTTTTTTACGTTCTAAATCATTATTTTTCTGAATCACTATATATAACCAGATACCCTGCACTTTGACTCCAATTGAGAAAAGCAACCCTTCCCGTTTAGGCAGATATTGGATACGAATAGTGAATAGTGTGACAATTTTAAGTGATTAAAAAAAAATCCTATGTTTGAGGGGGGGCTCCATCAAAATATATATATTTTTCTAATTCGAATTTAGAAAGACTTTTTTATCGAATTTTTTTTTTATTTTGATTTTCTATAATACGTGCAGCCCAATACCTAATTGATTTGATCAATCCTAGGACAAATTAATAGTGAAAAAAAAAAACCTAAAATTACGACAACACAAACACAAAAGTTCTAAAAAATGAAAAAAAAAAAGAAAGAAACCCTTTTTGAGTTGTTCCCTGGAGTGAAGTTAGAACTATTTAGTTACAGCCGTTACAAGGTTCTAGTTTATCAAAGAAGAAACTATGAAAGTTAAGTTAAATAAAACTGAAACCTTAAATAATTAAATACAACAACAAAAGAAGGGGCGGAATCTTTAAATAGCCCTTTCAATGTTTTTTGTTTTTAGTAAGCATTCAAATTTCAAATTGATGAATAAAAATCCATTGAAATAGACTCTTTCAATCTCGACGATTGACTAATAATAGGGTATTATGATTTCGAGCAAGCCGCTATGGTGAAATCGGTAGACACGCTGCTCTTAGGAAGCAGTGCTAGAGCATCTCGGTTCGAGTCCGAGTGGCGGCATAGCATCTGTAAAAAGATATACAAAAAAAGTGCTCTAAGGAATTTAATTTATGATTTCCATTCTGTATATTTGAGGTATTCTCGCTTTTAATTTTTTTTTTATGATATTTTCAACTTTGGAGCGTATATTAACGCATATATCCTTTTCGGTCGTTTCAATTGGAATTACAATTTATTTAATAACCTTCTTAGTCGATGAAATCAGAGGGCTATATGCTTCATCAGAAAGGGGGATGACAGCTACCGCTTTCTGTCTAACAGGATTATTAATCACCCGTTGGGTTTACTCGAGACATTTCCCATTAAGTGATTTATATGAATCATTAATCTTTCTTTCATGGAGTTTATCTATTATTCATAAGATTTTTGATTTTAAAAATAATCAAAATCATTTAAGCGCTATAACGGCACCAAGTGCTTTTTTTACCCAAGGCTTTGCGACTTCGAGTTTTTTAACCAAAATGCATCAATCCAGAATATTAGTACCCGCTCTCCAAGTCCAGTGGTTAATGATGCACGTAAGTATGATGGTATTGGGCTATGCAGCTCTTTTATGTGGATCATTATTATCCACGGCTCTTCTAGTCATTACATTTCGAAAAGTGATAAGGCTTTTTTTGAAAAGAAAAAATTTTGTAAATGTAAATGGGTCATTTTGTTTCAGTGAAATCCAATACATGAACGAAAAAAAGAATGTTTTTCTAAATAGTTTTTCCGCTAGAAATTATTACAGGTATCAAGTGATTCAACAATTGGATCGTTGGAGTTATCGTATTATTAGTTTAGGATTTATCTTTTTAACCACAGGTATTCTTTCGGGAGCAGTATGGGCTAATGAGGCGTGGGGGTCTTATTGGAATTGGGATCCAAAAGAAACTTGGGCATTTATTACTTGGACGATATTCGGGATTTATTTACATACTCGAACAAATACAAAATGGGAAGGTGTAAATTCCGCAATTGTGGCTTCTATGGGCTTTCTTATAATTTGGATATGCTATTTCGGAGTCAATCTATTAGGAATAGGGTTACATAGTTATGGTTCATTTAATTAACACCTATTTGAATTGAAGAAAGGGTTTGATGAATACAAACATAGGACAGCGCGGAGATCGAAACGAAACTTGGTGTTAGTGTAAGATGCCGAGAACCTTTTGAATCAAGCAGTGCGGCGATTCAAAAGGTTCTTACAAATGCCTTTGGCAGTTGGTCACAATTTAATTGAAATTAAAAAATTTAATTAAAATTATTTGACTTCTTCTTTTTATTTAACTTAAGAGTAAGAGAAGAAAAAGGATTTCTTTGCTCATTGGATAACGAACTCTTTTTAAAATCATGGGATTTCTTTTTGCTTTTTTTTAGTCATGAAAACTATCTACAAAAAAAAATTCGATATAATAGCTTCGGCCTTGTCCGCTGATAGTGAGAGAACGAAATCGGGATAAATACCAATACCTATTACGGGTAGAAGAATCGAGATCAAAACAAATAACTCCCGTGGTCCAGAATCAAAAAAATAAGAGTTTGGGGCATTAAATAGCTTGTACCCATAGAACATTTGCCGTAACATAGATAATGAATAAATAGGAGTTAATATCATTCCAATTGCCATTACAAAAGTGATTACTATTTTTGGCATTAAAAAAAATTTTTGGCTGGTAATTATTCCAAAAAATACTATCAATTCTGCAACAAAACCACTCATGCCGGGTAATGCAAGGGAGGCCATCGATAAGATACTGAATAGCGTGAAGATCTTTGGAATTGGTATAGCTAGTCCGCCCATTTCGTCTAGATAAGCAAAACGTATTCTATCATAACTCGTTCCTGCCAAGAAAAAAAGTGCAGCACTAATCAACCCATGAGAAATTATTTGTAAAACGGCTCCATTGAGACCTGTATCGGTTATCGAGCCTATTCCTAGAATTATGAAACCCATATGAGATACAGAGGAATAGGCTATTCTTTTTTTTAAATTCCGTTGGCCGGGAGATGTTGAAGCTGCATAAATTATTTGCACGGTACCTACTATCATGAACCAGGGGGAAAATATAGAATGAGCGTGCGGTAATAGTTCCATATTGATTCGAATCAACCCATATGCTCCCATTTTTAATAAGATTCCGGCTAGAAGCATACAAGTACTGTAATGTGCCTCTCCGTGGGTGTCTGGTAACCACGTATGAAAGGGTATAATCGGCAATTTGACAGCAAAAGCAATAAAAAATCCAATATAGAATATTATTTCCAGTGCCACAGGATACGACCGATTAACTAATGTTTCCAAATTTAATGTTGGTTCATTGGAACCATATAAACCGATACCCAAAACTCCTATTAAAAGAAAAACGGAGCCTCCTGCCGTGTACAAAATAAATTTTGTGGCTGAATAAAGGCGTTTCTTTCCACCCCACACGGACAGAAGTAGATAAACGGGAATTAATTCTAATTCCCACATGATGAAAAAAAGTAAAAGGTCCCGAGAAGAAAATGATCCTATTTGACCGCTGTACATCGCTAACATCAGGAAGTGGAATAGTCGGGAATTCAGAGTAACTGGCCGAGCCGCTAAAGTAGCTAACGTGGTGATAAATCCCGTCAGTAAAATGGGTCCTATGGAAAGTCCATCTATTCCCAATCGCCAGTCAAACTCAAAAAAAGTGATCCATTTATAATCCTCTGCCAGCTGGATTAATGGATCGTCCAATTGGAAATTATAACAGAATGCATAGGTCGTTAGAAGGAGTTCTAAGACACATATATATATTGTATATCCTCTAGTCACCTTATTTCCTCTATGAGGGAGAAAAAAAATTAAAGAACCCGCGGCTATCGGAAAAACTACAATTAGTGTTAACCAAGGAAAATAATTCGTGGTAAAGACAAGATACACTTGGCCCAGAAAAACCCGTGCTCGAAACTCGAAAATAGAATATATTCGTATTTTTTTTTTTCTTTTTCGAGTACGGGTTTTTGTCGGTAATCGGTAAAAAAAAAAAACTGTATTCAAAACGGATTCAAGTGGGTTTTTCGGGAACGTATCAATATCAATAAGCTAGACCCATGCTTCGGGTTGTTTCATGCCATAAATAAACTCGAACACTCAAGAAATCCGTTGGACAGGCGGATTCACATCGCTTACAACCAACACAGTCCTCTGTTCTTGGAGCAGAAGCAATTTGCTTTGCTTTACATCCGTCCCAAGGTATCATTTCTAATACATCCGTGGGGCAAGCTCGTACACATTGAGTACACCCTATACATGTATCATAAATCTTTACTGAATGTGACATTGGATCTATCTATTTTTGTTTTGAACTTTTTAATTTTCGATCTAGTCAATTTTGAAATGTCATATTTAAACACCAGATGAATCAATGATTTACCAGAATTTTGCTAATTAATCCACTTCTGGATCAAGGGAACAAAGATACTTTGATTTCTTACAGTTTCACAAACAGGATCGAAATTAGGGCATATTATATATCCTAAATTCAATTTAGGAATATTATGATTTATAAATACTACTTATTCAACAAAGTCGATTGATTGATACGCGTCGATTTTCTGTTACGATAAATTGACGAAACAATAGCTGATCCGATAGCTGCTTCAGCGGCTGCAATAGCTATAACAAAAATGGAAAAAATATCTCCTTTTAATTGTCGACTATCAAAAAAATCAGAGAATGTTACAAAATTGATATTAACTGCATTTAGTATAAGTTCAAGGCACATCAAGGCCCGAACCATATTTCGGCTCGTAATCAAGCCATAGATGCCAATCGAAAATAAATAGGCACTCAAAACAAGTACATGCTCGAGCATCATTAACCAACTCCGTACCAATTTCGATTCATTTCAATCTGAACAATAATAATAATGCAAGTGATTTGGTTGCTTAGAATATACCAGGTACGGAACAAAAGAATCTATTTGGTAATAGATCGAATAAAAAAAATTCTATTTTGATTTTCTATTGATCTGTGAATAGTATTCAACTATACTTTACAAGAATTTAAGGGAAATGAATGTGATAACACATAATGAATGTGATAACATATAAAAAGTAGAATTGGGATTGCTGTTCCTAGTTATAAAGATTTGTTATTGACGCGCCACGGCAATTGCACCTATTAAAGCAACTAAAAGAATTATTGAAACGAGTTCAAATGGAAGAAAAAAGTCTGTTGATAAATGAATTCCAATTTGTTGACTATTACTTATCAAATCTTGTTCAATAATCTGGTTGGCTCGTGTAGTCCAAATAATCCCGTACCACGATGTATCGAGAATAGTAGTGATTAGCGAAAAAAAAATACTTGTACAAACCAGAGAAGTAAGACCATCGCCAATAGTCCAAAGATTCAACTTAAAATCTTTGGAATAGTCTGAGCCGTTCATGAACATTACAGCAAATATGATTAAAACATTTACAGCTCCCACGTAAATAAGGAGTTGCGCGGCAGCTACAAAATGGGAATTTGATAGAATATAGAATAATGATATACAAACAAGAACCAATCCCAAGGAAAAGGCAGAATAAATTGGGTTGGTAAATAATACCACTCCCAGACCTCCTAATATAAGACCCGATCCCAGAAAAACTAAAAGAAAATCGTGTATTGGTCCAGGCAAATCCATTATATTAAAATAGGAGATAAATAAATCGAAATCTTTTTCATGACCTTATTGAGCCGACCAGGAAAAATTATTTATGAGACATTCTCAATTCCAATTCAATGAAATTAGAATCGACTAAGTGGGAATTGATGCGGATACAGTTCTGGGATCAATTTCGTTCTTTTCGTTATTCTAAATGCCAATTTGAAATTGAAGCTATATAGTTCGAAAAAGCTTCTGTCTATATATCATTTCATTTCAATACAAATGTAGTTGTACTTCTCATCAACCGATCAAAAGTTGGGATTTGGAGTTATTGACCAAGCAAAAAAACAACCTTATCCCTTTATACCAACTATACCAAAACTGAACCTTAGTAATTCGAAATTAAAAAGGTTTAGACGTTTTTTCGTTGAGGCGAATTCAAGACTGTTCGAATTGTAAAATCGTCAATTACTGACATTGGTAAACGACCTAAAGCAATTTGATTATAATTCAATTCGTGACGGTCGTAAGTCGCAAGTTCATATTCTTCAGTCATTGATAAACAATTTGTTGGACAATACTCAACGCAGTTACCACAAAAAATACAAATTCCAAAATCAATACTGTAATTAAGCAATCGTTTCTTTCGAATATCTGTTTCAAATTTCCAATCAACAACAGGCAGATCTATAGGACATACCCGAACGCATACTTCACAAGCAATACATTTATCAAATTCAAAATGGATTCGACCACGAAAACGCTCTGATGGGATTAATTTTTCATAAGGATATTGAATAGTTACAGGTAAACGATTTGCTTGGGATAAAGTAATCATGAAACTTTGACCAATGTACCTTGCAGCTCGTATTGTTTGTTGACCATAATTCATGAAACCGGTTACCATAGGGAACATATTGTGAATATCTATGAATGTTTTGAGTTTATTTCTTTCTCTTGTTTGAGACAAGTAGCGAATATTGTATTCCTTTTTTTCTTTATCTTTATAGCGAAAGGAGTTGGGAAGAAGTTGTTAATAATAGATTACCGAGAGAAATAGGTAAAAGAAATTTCCAGCCAAGATTTAATAGTTGGTCCATTCTTAGTCTCGGTAAAGTCCACCTTGTTGCAATAGGAATGAACAAGAACAAATAAGTTTTAGCTAATGTAATAAAGATACCAATTGTCGTTCCAAAGATTCCATCCGCTTTATTTATTTCAACCAGCCCAGGAACAAATATGTATGGAATGGAAAGATTCGAACCTCCCAAGTAAAGAACTGTTACAAATAATGAGGAAACTAGTAGATTTAGATAGGAAGCAACGTAAAATAAACCAAATTTGATTCCTGAATATTCGGTTTGATAACCGGCTACTAATTCTTCTTCCGCTTCTGGTAAATCAAAAGGTAATCTCTCGCATTCCGCTAGGGAAGAAATTAGAAAAATGATAAACCCTATAGGTTGACGCCACAAATTCCACCCCCAAAAACCATATTTTGATTGCGCCCCAACTATATCAACTGTACTTAAACTGTTAGATAATCATAGTCGGTGGTAACATTACGGTTTCCATCGCTATTACAAAACCGTACATGAGATTTTCACCTCATACGGCTCCTCAGGGCCACAAATAAATGTAAGGACCGGACCGGTATTAGTTATTTTTATTTTGATATGGTTATAGGATGGATAAAGTCAAAATCTAGCGGAGGATCCCCAATTATACCACTGGAATTCTGTCTGCTCTAAGGATAAAAAAACAGTATTTCTGAATTAATCTCATCCTTTACGAATTTCAAATTTTCTGTGTTGAGTAATAACTTAATCAACCCTTCAATAAAATACTCTTGTAGAAATATCACTCGATATTTCAACCCATCCTTTTATTTTCGATTACGAAAAAGAATTCGCCATTCCACTAGTTCATGAATCATGACACGAATTTGATTTCTATCAATATATGAAAGAAAGGATTCTTTTAGATTGTAATTGTATTTTTTATATTTTTTTGTTCCTCTTCTTCTTTCTGAGAGAAAATGGGGCTTAAAAGGGGGTAAAGGATTATTTCGTTCCTGATAGTTATTTCTTTAACTGGCGGATAGGAGCATGCTCTGGATCGGAATTGTGGGGAGTACTGCCTGATCGTTTCTACCAACTTAAAGCCCCAATTAGTATTCTTTTATGTTATGCAGAAGTATCCTTTTAGATAATTGACATAATCTACATTACTAACCCGTTGTGTGTATTTTGGTGTTCCTTCCTATCCCCCCGCTTTGCGTTTTCAACCCCCTATTCAACCCCCCTAATATATCTAATATATATTGTAATACATACAATAGCTAATGAAAAATGAAAATTCTATAGGGTTGGTCTTTTAAGCCCGCTTCAAGCTAGGATGATCAATCGACCTGTCTTGGGGTAAGGGCTTCCTCCACTTTTACTTTTGTTTACTTATCCTTAACGCTTGTACATAGGAAATGAGACTTAATCCACGTTTACTGCGAATTTCGAAGGTGTTGTCTTTCACTCATATATAACTATCTAATTTCTTTTATTAACCTAAAGAGTCAATAAATGAATAAAAAAATGAGGATTTCTATTCAAGTTCTTTTTTTTCTAGAACGAAAAGCTTAGGTTTTAGCGAATCACACGTAGAGATATTGATAAAACACATAAAGTTAATGGTATTTCATAACTAATCGATTGAGCAGCAGCTCGCAGACCACCTAAAAAGGAATATTTATTATTTGATCCATATCCTGACATAAGAAGTCCAATAGGGGCAATACTTGAAATGGCAATCCAGAAAAAAATACCGATATTGAGGTCAGCTAAAACAAGGTTATAACTAAAAGGAATTACTGAATAACTTAGTAGAATTGCTATGACTGCTATAGATGGACCAATACTGAATAAACTACTATTTCCTCTAGATGGAAGAAGGTTTTCTTTGAAAAGGAGTTTTGTCCCATCGGCTAAAGCTTGAAGAATTCCCAAAGGGCTGGCGTATTCAGGCCCAATACGCTGTTGTATTCCTGCAGATATTTCTCTTTCTAACCACACAATTACTAGGACACCGATTGTGATTGCCAATACATAAATCGAAATAGGGGCAAGCACCCATAGGATCCCATAGACCTCTTGTAGGGATTCCAATCGGGAAAAAGAATTGATATCTTGTACTTCGGGTGTAGCAATTATCATTTCAACGATCAACTTCCCCCATAATGATATCTATACTACCTAATATCGTCATAATATCAGCCAATTTCATTCTTTTAACTAACTGAGGAAGAATTTGCAAATTGATAAAACCCGGTGGGCGAATTTTCCATCTCCAAGGAAACCCACTTTGATCCCCTATCAGAAAAATTCCCAATTCTCCTTTTGGGGCTTCTACTCTCGCATAAAGTTCTTGTTTTGTCAATTCAAAGGTAGGAGAAGGCTTTTTACTAATGAATCGATTTTCAAAATCATTCCGTTCTGGATCGCTTTCTCTATCAAAGCAGCGGATTTCTAAATTTTCATAGGGGCCTCCCGGAATTCCTTCTAAAGCCTGTTGAATAATTTTTACAGATTCCGTCATTTCACCGATTCGGACTAAATAACGAGCTAAGGAATCTCCTTCTTTTTGCCACTGGACTTCCCAATCAAATTCGTCATAACACTCATAATGATCAACTTTACGAAGATCCCATTCTATTCCAGACGCTCGTAGCATTGGTCCTGATAAACCCCAATTTATTGCTTCTTCTCCACCAATAATGCCTACTCCTTCAACTCGTTCTAAAAAAATGGGGTTTCGCGTAATAAGTTTTTGATATTCAGCAACCCCTGTTAAAAAATAATCGCAGAAATCCAAACATTTATCTATCCAACCATAGGGTAAATCAGCTGCTACTCCTCCGATACGAAAAAAATTATGCATCATTCTCATACCGGTGGCAGCTTCGAACAGATCATATACTAATTCTCTTTCTCTGAAAATATAGAAGAAAGGAGTCTGTGCACCAATATCTGCCATAAAAGGGCCAAGCCATAACAGATGGGAAGCTATACGACTCAACTCCAACATAATTACTCTGATATAGCTGGCCCTTTTAGGTACGCGAATATTTCCCAACTGTTCTGGTCCATTTACAGTTATTGCTTCTGTGAACATAGTAGCTAAATAATCCCAACGGGTTACATAAGGCAGATATTGTATAATTGTTCGGTTTTCCGCAATTTTTTCCATCCCTCTGTGTAAATAACCCAATATTGGTTCACAGTCAATAACATCTTCACCGTCTAGAGTAACGATGAGACGAAGAACCCCATGCATTGACGGGTGGTGAGGTCCCATATTGACTATCATAAATTCTTTTTCTTTTTCTGTAGCTAGTATACTCATAGGTTTTTCCTCGATTCATTCTTACATGAATTGTTGAAAACAACAAGAAGTTCATCAACAGTCAAAATCAAATAATTCGAAATTGTTTTTCAAATTTCAAATTAACGATTTTTTGACTCCCGGATATTCAACTTACTAATTAATTCTTTATAACGTACTCTATTTTTCTTTGACAAATAAGCTAGTAGACGTTGGCGTTTTTCCAAAATTTTACGTAGACCCCTTTGAGATGAATAGTCTTTTCTGTGCAATTCTAAATGTGAAGTAAGTCTCCGGATCTTGTTGGTGAAACGAAATACTTGAAATTCAACCGATCCGCTGTTTTTTTCTTTTTTTTCTTGAACCCTAACTGAGATGAATGCATTTTTTACCATAAAACGAAACCCCTTCCCCTTCCTTTTTTAAGATGAATTTTACTGATCAGTAATAATAATACTAGTTACTTCAATTTGATATACACAATAATCTTAAGTTCGTTATGAACTTGCTAGAAAATCAATATCAATAATCAATCCAATTTTCAATTTGATTAGGCATCTAAAAGGATGGATATTTCGGCAAAAGAGAAAAATTTGGACCTAAAAAAAAGAGTTTCTTGATTCATTTATGGATCTAATTAAAATGTTCGCCATTAATTTGGTATCTTGTATCAGACTGGAATGGAAGACAAGACATGTATACATTTCTTTGTTTTCATATCCCAAAATGGGACATGATAGATAGGAAAAGCACACTATTAACGAATTTTCAATCGTGGATACATATGGACCCTTACCATACTGAAACGACTCCCATTATTGGTATTAAACCAATACCGATTCATACAAATTAAATCTTCTAATCGAGAATTGGCCCAAATAAAGAACTTTAATTGAATTAATTGATTTTTCTCTCGAGCAAGATTTTTGTTTTTATCCAAAACGCGGCCGCCGCCCTTTCCGTTATTAAAAAATACTGGATTTTTCTGCATACCGTTTTGATTCTTCGAATTGAAACAAATTTGGGTTCTTAATTCTCTACGACGTTTAGGGAGTAAAATAGTTTCAGGAACAAGCAAATCATAATGATTTTTGTTTCTATTTCCAGTCATTTTTTGATGTTTTGCAATGAATTCATCAAAATCTTTTTTATCAACATAGCCCTTTTCTTGGTATCTTTTAGTAATTTTGCGCTTATTCTTATGAACCAATGCAATACCTACGATTTGATATAGAAAAAATTGTCCATCATTTTTTACAGACAAACGACGGGGTTCGATAATAAGCATTCCCCCTTTCGTCAATTCTTTAATAGCTAAATTCTTGTTAGTGATCAAAATAGGCAGACTAATTTCTCCCCCTTGAATAGAGGTTATAGTAACGTCGCTAGGATTTATTAGTCGAACCAGGTGACAATATACTTTCATATCATTGCGTATTTTTTCTCTGAAAGAAACAGCACCCCTCCATCGCAACTGCAAACACAAATATCTTTTTAGGAAGAAATCGAGCTGTACTTCGGTTTCTCTTTTGGATTGCTTTTTCTTTATACGGGTTTTCATGTCCGATCCCGTATAATTTTCTTCACCATCTTTTTCTTGGTTTGAGAGAACTGATCCAAGAATTACTTGCTTTTGTGCATCCGATCTCGGAGTTCCTTGGTCTGCGAGTTCGTTTTCTTCTTTACTTTGATTCGATAATTCAAAATATTCTTTTTGAGTAGGTGATATAAAAAGATCCGCCTCTTTCTTTCCGGTTCTATTTTTCTTACTATTTCCATTAAAATTGAAAAGAAGTAATTTGATTGGTATAATCCAGGGTTTCGTTCTATATGCATTAAAAAGTAGTACAAATTCTGGGAAGAACCAAGATTCTGGGTTTGATATAGGACAACTTAGTATTTCTTCATTCATTCCCATCCAATCACAAAAGAACCCCTTTTGAGTGGATGGGTTAATTTCTTCATCTTGATGAATTGTAAGATAAAAGGAGACTCTGTTATTAATTGCATTAATTTTTTGATAATTATTGGACCCAATCCTAGTATTTTGATTACTGCTGGTACCAGTATCCATATCAACCCAGGCTTCCATATTGGCCTTATTTCTAAGACAAAAATTAAGAATTCTCCAATCAAAATATTTTCTATACAAGAATTTTTCCATATCCATAATATCATCTTCCCCTATATAATTATTGATAGAGATACTTCCCAGCATAGCCAACAATTTTACTTTCTTTCTATTGTAATTAGAATAATACTCTTCTTTATTATTTACTTGGACTAGTGATCTATCAATATACGAGTCTTTCTTATCTTCATAATTAAGCGATTTATATGATAAAAGATCATATCTATAGTGTTTTTTAAAATTCGATTTTTGATTACGTAATAGGTCTGCTTCAAAAAAATGTTGTTTTTCGTAATGAGTTAATCCATTTTTTTCATACGAATCTCTTTTAATTAAATCTTTATTTTGAGCCATACAGTGTTGATTGGCTCTATTTCGCCATTCTTGTGGTACTAATCTAGCCCATTTAATCCGAGATAAATCATATTGATAATGCCCGCTTAAACAGTGTTTTCGTGTATTCCTTCCAAAATTCCAAAGGGGTTTATGTCTTAATTGGTAATTAAAGATTCCGTGTTTTTCAAAAAAATCTTTTATTTCATTCTTAAGAAATAGAGATGTTCCGTGATATTGAAGAACGGGTCTTAAATTATAAAAGTTCAAAATTGGGACTTGTAATAATTTGTAAAATACATATGCTTGTGATTGTGAAAAAGACAATAAATTACAAGAAATCTTTGAATTCTTAGTACTAGTCTTAGAAATCGATTTTTGGATAGTCGAAATAATTCTATTTTTATTTGTTTTATTAATTCTTTCGGGATTTGCTTCATTATTGTGGATGTTTTTCTCAATAATTTTCATTTGTTTTCTTGTTGATTCACGAAAAGGTTTTGTATTGATTCTTGGAATAGTAAGGGTAGATATAAAAATATTTCTGTATATCTTTTCAATGCCAAATTTTAGAAACAAATAGGATTTACGGATTAATCGAGCGTTTCTTTTTTTTAATATCCGCCAAATCCTTTTTGATGGGTCTAATATTTTAACAGAATAAGTTGGTTTGTTCGAACTAATATTTGTTTCTTGAGTTAGCGATCCTTTTTTCTTTTCTTTTGTAATTTTATATATTTGATTTCTTATTCTGCTTGTTCTATTAGTCAGATCTTTCATTTTTTTTTCAGTCCGGGATAATTTCGTCCAATCCATAGATGAAATTTCAATAGACGGTTCGTGAATCATCTGCTTACTGATTATCGAATTTTTTTGAGTTTCCCTCAATTTCTCGATTTCTCTCAAGTTTATTTTTGAAAGTTCTTTTATTTTTCCTTCTTTAAAATCCCTTAAAACTATAAAAGACTTAATTTTCAATTTTCTAATTTTTTTTTTTAGTTCTTTAAAAATGGGTTCAAAAAAGGAACGTCGTTTTTGGGGAGAACCGAACGGCATGTCAGTTTCCAGCCCATAAATTGTTAAAAAACAAAAATCAGTTTCTTGTTCACTTTTTGGATCTTTATGAGAGGATTGTATCGTAGATCCGTGCCAGGGTTTCAGGTAAAAGGGGAATAGGATCTTTATCTGAATACCTTCTATTAACCAGTTTTTCGGAAATTCTGTTTCAGATAAATTAACACCACTATAAGTGCATTTAACATAAATTTCACGATTCCAATCCTTAAAATCCTCGGACCACTCGGGATCTTGGAATAATAGTATGCGAACCACATTTTTAGCTATTATCAATAACGGTAATGCAATATATTTTCTAAGAATCGATTGGATTACTAACATAGAACTTCTTAGTAGTCGAGTAAGTAAACGCTTATCCCAGCCTTCTGCTTGTTTTATACGTACCATTTCTTGTCTTTGGTATCTTTCGCCTTTGAGCTTCTTTTTTTCTTTTTTGTCCAATTTTCTTGTCTTTGCGTTTGTATAATCAGAAAGTTTTTGGTTTTTATTTTTTACCATCCAATTTCGAAGAATTACTTTCATCAGCTGGGAAATATCAAAAGACAAATAAAGGGTTTTGTCTATTCTGTCCAAAAAAAGAGGGGAATGGGCATTTGCTTGAACTGGTTTCCAAATAACGGTTTTACGTCTTTGTGCGCGCATGGAACCTTTTATTATATATCGACGAAAATCCGATTGTTCCAAATAATGGGGCAAAGTCACAGCCGCTTTTGTCTGGTGATCAACAGCAACCACTAAACGTTTGGCTTTTCGTGAACGAAATGCATGTTCCCCTCTTACATTTTCCTCGTATTCTCCCAGTTCTTGGTATACATTATTGATTAATTTGTATGACCACCGGGGAACTCTTTTACTAATTTCTTTTATCGCTTTTTTTATAATTTTTTGATCATTGGGA